TCAGAAATTACTATTCAAGAAAAAATGGTAAAAATAAAATTAAAGCATGAGAATTTCCTGAAAATTATTTTTGGACATCATATACAGATAAGATAGCCGATTAGATAATATTGTGTACCCATTTATGCTCTGGGATTTATATCTATTCATAATTGTAGTTCTAATTGAAATTACGAAGGATTTTTTTTTTCACTAAAAAAACAAATACTGATTGTATCAATTTGTATTTTCTTATATCATTAAGGAAACTCAAATTTAGATTAAAATTTACAAATCATTAATGAATTAATAGTTAACGGTTCCAGTTTGTTCTGAATTTTTACTTTTGTGACTGAAAAATCCAAATTTTGTTTTTCACTATAAAAAAAGGGGGCTTTTTAGAAATTGTGTGGTTTTAAGATACTATACAATCAATCGAAGGGATGTATCCAATCCAAAGAAAAAAAAAATAAAGATTTCTTAAAGTAATTAAGTAAAGGGGGATTGAGATTAAAAATCCAAGTACAATAAAAAAGAAGGAAAAAGTATAATTTTTTAATAAATTTATATTTGGTATCATTTTGGCGGCATGGCCGAGCGGTAAGGCGGGGGACTGCAAATCCTTTTTCCCCAGTTCAAATCCGGGTGTCGCCTAATCACGAAAAGAATTGAACTACCTTCTTCTGGGAAAGAAGGAAATAAATAGGTATAGGTATGGGATAAGCGTAAGTGGTGTTATATCTTTCTTTTATATTTTTATACTTTCTCCTTAACTTAATGAAGTACAACAAAAGAAAGAATAGGTTTTTTATTCTTTCTACATATTTAGTAGCGTTTGTTTGATATTTCCAAGAGGGTCTCCGCCTATTTTGCTTAATCTTTTCTGATTAAACTGGAAATCTTCTAAGGCCTTATTAGGCCTTATTAGAAGTTATAATTGGATTTAGTGGATTGTTTCATCAACAATGTTAGGTTAGAATTACTTTTTGACTCTGCACCAGCAATTCCACTATTATTTATTAGTGAACAATAATTCAAGAATTCCTTCATAGAGGTAGGGGACATAATTCACATGGATATAGTAAATCTTGCTTGGGCTGCTTTAATGGTAGTCTTTACATTTTCCCTTTCACTCGTAGTATGGGGAAGAAGTGGACTCTAGAAATACTACTAATTGAGTTGAGAAATTAACCTGTATAAATTTTTTTTTTTTTTAATCATTCGGTTCATAAAAGGTTTTTTTTATTTGAAATTTCACTATTTCAATTTAAAATTAAATTTTTAAATTGAAATAGAAAAATATCTTCGTTTCGAAATTATCTTTAATTTTAGTGGAATAATGTAGTTTATGAATTTTATGAATAATATATATGAAGAATACTCTTTTAATCAAACAAGTATTTCAATTATTTTCGTGTGGGTATTTCGAAAGTAAAAAGAATACTAAAGTAAAAGAACGAAATAGAAATAGTAGGAAATTTAGTCCAATTGAACTCTTCATCAATTTTGTATTTCGCTTAATCGCTTCTTACCAAAATTATATATGTACTATGAGGAACAGCTAACCCGTTTTTTATTTTTTTTTTTTATTTTACTTTATTTGTTTCCCCTAGTATTAAAAAAAAAGGTTCCATTATTACACTATCGTATATACACATTTTCTCTGGGAAACAACATAGACACAGGAGTTGTCCAACGAGATACTACACAGACTAAAATAATGTCTTGGGCGAGTCACATCGTGCGCACTTACTATTTTTTTTTTTTTAATTTGGGAAATTTTATTTATGGTGTACTTGTTTTATTGAACTCATTGTTCAAACATTAAAAATCGAGGAGGTTTACTAATCCCCCTCCCTTTTTTTTTTCGAAATCCGAAGAAGTTCCCATGAATCATCGGTCAAAGTATTACTTGATTTTATTTTATTATACTCATCTAAGAGGTCATTTATTCGGGATTCATATTAAAAAGAATAAGCAATCCAGTAATTAGAATCGTAAGAGTAGCCTTTCAATCATTTAAAATTGATTGAAATCAACACAAATTAAATACAAGACAAATGGCTAAAGCAAAGAACTAGAATTGGGTCGAACACTCTATATAATTGATATACATATACACCGATATATAGGATACTATTGTAGATTGATCTATATTAAAATTAAATTAACCTGTATTAATATATATATCTTCCAATATAGAACTATTTCTATAGAATTATATTTTTTATTTACAATTTTTTTCTTTAGTTCTTTAAAAGAAAAGATAATCGGGAGTTCGGCGAAAACGAGAGAGTCTTATTTGTATTAAGGGCAATATATATTTTTCTTTTGTATATTGAATGAAATAAAATCAAATTAATTAGAGTGGATGAATCTTGAAATAGAGTGGATTAATCTTGAAACAAGATATGTATCGTACCAAACAAACGAAACTAGGCGGTTCGATAAAAATAAATCGTTGTTGTGACTAAACAGTTATGGATGATTTAATAATTTATTCAACTTCGAATCGACTAAT